TAAAGCTAAATATAAAATACCTTCGGGCGGGGAAGGAGGCGAATAGAACCAGGGTACCCAACGCGAAGGGGGCTTCGGGTGCGGTAGGGGGGGCTTGCTCGAGCTGAGTATAGCATCCACGGCCGAATGGATGCTTAGGGCCGGCCCCCGACCAATAACAATAATGGCCCAACCGTGCGAGCCGTGCCGGAGCCGCATTCATTTTAAAGTAAGTACCCCCTTTCCGACAACCCGAGTTAACGCGCGGTTCAAGGCTCCGCCTTTAGTTCCTTTTTAATTAATGTCCGACAAGCTTATTGCCCAGCGTAACCACTTATACTAAGGCCCGCTCCTACCCCGTACCACTGGTGGGGGTGGAAATGTGGAAACTACCATCGGGGCTGCCCAGGCGGTATTGACTGTATCCGTGGGTATTCTCCCTATTCATATATGATGCCGCGCCCCCGTGTGGGCGGGGATCTATCTAACCTTTATTATCATCGCGGTACAGGAATGTATTAGTTGCTTAGGGCACACGTGGTATGCTATAGCACGGAGGAGGGCCACAGGCCGGCCCCTGGAAACAGGGCACTTTTATCCCTTTATATTTATTACCGGGACGCTTTGCACGTTACTCCGGGCCTCGGCCCAAAGCACTCGCGACTTATAAAGAAACGTGCTCAAGTCAGCCCTCCGGGGCCCTACTAGAGCACTTTTTGCCCCCACCTACGGGGTACGGGTTGGACCAAGTACGGCGCCAAAGGGTAGGGCTCTTCCACGCGGGGCCCTAACCCCCTGCCGCGGGACACAGCTCCGGCGTGCCCAACCTTAACAGGGGCCGCCGCGCTGCCTCGGTGCCGACCGGCGCGGCACCTAAAGAGTTCACCCAACCAGGTCAGGCAGCACCCGGATTCGAACCGGGGATGGAGGATTTGCAATCCCCCGCCTTACCGCTTGGCCATGCCGCCCCAAAGGAATGCGGTGCCCTAAACACTCTATTTATTAGTCCCCGGCGGGTCGTAGGCTTGTGATACCCTACCAGTGGTATTAACCATCCGGGCCAGAGCCTTCTTAATATTGTAGGAGCGACAGATTATCCGGTCAAGTCCCCTTGGATTCCTGGCGGGGGCACTGGGGGGTCGGGGGCACGCGGTGGATAAACAACCGCTTAGCCGCGTCACACCCTAACGTCCCGGCGTAATATTACGCCATGACAACATGCCGCTGCGCGCCGGGAGCGAGGGGAAGGGCGTTGAATAAGTATCCTTTTCCGTAGCCAGGAGCAAAATCGCATTAAGCACGACGTTAGGGGTTACTAAGGAAATGTTCGTAATGCCCGGCCTTGGGGATATACAATTAGAAGCTTTTTATCGCTCCGTTAATAGGGGATTGAGGGAAGAACTGAAGGAGTTTCCGAGGATCGAGAACACGGATCCAGAGATTGAATTCCGATCGTTCGGTGAGCGGTACTACATAATGGAACCACCGATCAGTGAGAGGGACGCTTTGTACGAGTCCACCACATATTCCTCAGAGTCGTATGCACCGGCTCGGTTGACCCGGAGGGGGAGGAAAGCAGGCGCGGGGGAACGAACTTTATATACTGGAAATATCCCTCCAATGAGCTACCAGGGCACCTTTGTTGTGAATGGAATCGATAGGGTCACAATCAATCAGGTCCCGAGAAGTCCAGGTATTTATCACGATCCGGAACGAGATTCCAATGGTAACCTTGTGTACACAGGCACGATCATTCCGAACTGGGGGGGGAAGCCGAAATTAGAGCCCGACGGTAGGAACAGAATATGGGTCCGGGCGAGAAAGAGACGGAAAATATCCATTCAGCTTCCGCCACTGGCTACGGGCTCAGATGCGAGAGAGACTCGGGACAATGCTTGCCATCCCGAAATTTCTGGTGGGACTAAGGCGAGTCACATCTGGTCGAGGGAACAAGCCGTCTCAGAATTTTATGCATCACCGCACGGCGCGGAAGAATACCCGGAATCCTCCGATAAATCCGAGGAATTGCGAGGAAGATTTTTCCAACCCAGGTTTGAAATGGGAGAGATTGGTCGGGTGAATATGGACAAGAAACTTGATCTTGGCGTACCCAGCAAGGAAAGTTTTCTATTACCAAAAGATGTGCCGGCTGCCATAGATTATTTGATCGGGATTGGAATCGGAATAGGGACTCTAGATGATATAGATCACCCAAAGCACCGACGTGTTCGCACCGCGGCGGATTTATTACAAGATCGGTGTGGGTTGGCGTTGGAGCGTTCGGCGGATCCGATACGCGTAGGGATAAGAGCCCGGCGCGATGTGCCCACTCTCGGGGGTATAGTCAATTCGAGTCCATTGTTAACGACCCTGAAAGAATTCCTCGGTTCGCATCCCCTTTCTCAATCTCTGGACCGGACCAATCCGTTGACGCGAATGGTACATGAACGAAAACTTAGTTTTTTGGGCCCCGGCGGACTAACGAGACGAACCGCGGGTTCCCAGGTGCGAGATATTCATCCCGGTCATTACGGGCGGGTCTGCCCCATTGAAACGGCCGAAGGCATGAATGCCGGACTGATATCCTCGTTAGCGTTATACGCGGGCGTTGATCAAAAGGGCTCTTTGACGGGCCCCTTCCAAAGGGTTTCCGGAATACTACTGCGCGGGGAAGATGCGGCTACTTGCGCGTCCGCGGAGGATTACGAAAACTATCGAATAGCTACGGGAACTTCCTTACGCGTGTACCGGAGGGACCGGGGGGAGCAGGTTACTGCAGCCCGGTACCGACAGGAATTTGTTACTATCGCGTGGGACCATACACATTTGCGGAATATTCTGCCCTTACAATGTTTCTCCGTGGGAGCCTCCTCGATTCCGTTCATGGAGAGCAACGATGCGAATCGTACGTTAATGGGGTCCAATATGCAGCGCCAGGCAGTGCCGCTCCTTAAGCCCAGGAAGTGCATAGTGGGAACGGGACTTGAGTGCCAAGTAGCCTTAGAATATTCGGGTGCCGCCGCACGGAGGGGGGAGGTAGGTTATACCGACAGGGAGGTAACAGAATCGTCCGCCAATGGAGGAGATCCGAAGGATAACGAGTCGGTCCCGCGTCGGAGCCCCCGTAAACGTACTTGGATGCACCGCGGAACCGGACTTTCCCTAGGCGGACCCTTTTTGGGGGGACAGGCCGCGGTGGGCGGCGGGGCAACGGAAGGGGGAGAATCGGCCTTGGGGAGAAATGTCTTAGTGGCATACATGCCTTGGGAGGGATACAATCTCGAGGACTCCGTACTCATTAGTGAACGCCTAGTTTCGGAGGATATATGCACGTCCATCCACATCAATAAGTATGAGACTGAGGCCCGAGTAACACTTCGGGGTGCCGCCGAGGTAATTACCGGCGAAGTACCCCATTTGGATGAGTACTTCCTCCGCCACCTGGACGGTGGTGGCCTCGCAATACCGGGATCCTGGGTGGAAAGCGGAGATGTATTGGTGGGTAAATTGACGCCGCGGAATTCGGAATCGATCAGGGCCCCGGAGAGCAACTCACTGCAAGCCCTGTTTGGTATTGACATAACCACTTCGAGGGAAAGCTGCCTAAGAGTGCCCGCCGGCGGGAGGGGCCGAATCCTTGATGTCAGATGGATCTACCCGGGAGACACGTCCAGGTATACAAGGGGGGTCGTACATGTGTATGTCCCGCAGGAACGGGAGATGCAGGTGGGCGATAAAGTGGCTGGGAGGCATGGCAACAAGGGTATTGTTTCGAAGATTATACCTAGACAGGATCTACCTTACTTGCAGGACGGGACACCGATAGAGATGATACTGGGTCCCTCGGGGGTTCCCTCGCGAATGAACGTGGGACAGATTTTTGAATGCGTGCTTGGTCTCGCGGGATACTCCTTGGGTAGGCATTACAGAGTAGCACCCTTCGACGAGAGATACGAACGGGGGGCCTCTAGGAAGCTAGTGCACTCCGAACTCCGTGAGGCCAGTGACCGAACGGCTAATCCGTGGTTATTCGAACTTGGTAATCCCGGGAAGAGCCTATCGATAGATGGAAGGACGGGGGATTCGTTCGGGCAACCCGTTACGGTGGGAAAAGCCTACACGCTTAAATTGGTTCATCAGGTTGACGACAAAATCCATGTACGCTCTAATGGGCCCTATTCGCGTGTAACGCAGCAACCACTCAAGGGAAGGTCCAAGCAGGGGGGGCAACGAGTGGGAGAAACGGAAGTTTGGGCTCCGGAAGGTTTCGGCATATCTCATGTACTGCATGAAATGCTTACCACAAAATCCGATCACTTTCAGGCCCGCCGGGAAATTATGAATACTGTAGTGGCCGGGGAACCCGTGTACGAAATGGAAACAACCACCCCAGAATCGTTTCGATTGCTAATTCGGGAACTACGATGCTTAGCTCCGAACCTGGATTTGGCTGTCATAGACGAGAGTCTAATATCTAACAATGGATGGGAAGGTCATGAGGAACTTTTACCCGGGTCGACTAGAGACTAAGAACTACGATTTACCGAGACAAGTATCAATATGTTCGGATCGGGTTAGCTTCTCCGAGGCAGATTCGCAATTGGGCTGAGAAAGTTCTGCCCACCGGCGAGACCGTGGGGCGAGTGAATCAGCCCAGTACCTTTCACTATGGCGGCGACGAACCGGAGAGAGATGGGATATTCCGCGAAAGAATATTTGGGCCCATCAGAAGCGGGGTTTGCGCCTGCGGCAAGTACCAGGGGAGCCCGGGCAACGGAGTAGCTTCGGCATTCTGCAAAGACTGTGGAGTCGAATACGTCGAATCCCGGGCTCGGAGATACCGGATGGGATACATAAAATTGGCATGCGCCGTGACTCATGTATGGTATCCAAAGAACGTTCCGAGTTATATCTCCAATATCTTGTCCGAGCCCCTGCAGGAGCTAGAGAGCTCGGCATACCGCGACGTGTGACTCGATTCAAATTCTCTATTCCGCAGGTTTTATCAAAAGCTGTCATCCCGCGTAGTAATATAAATCAACCGCGGGGTGCAATCCCCAGCTCCGACGTGTCTCTCCGCCTATTCGCAGTAGCGGCATGGAGCTCGGCGTAGTCAACGTAGGGGGACACCCGAAGGGGGTGGTCACCTAGGGTTCGTGGGGTAAACTGCACGGTTGGCTAAACGTGGGGCCGTGAATTAGACTTCGTAAAGAAAAGCGTACTCCCGGATGACACGATTGGGGGTTTCTCCTCGGCGCAGAGAGCTTGACACGCCGGTCAGGCCTTAATATATGGCTGGGGAGGTGTATCCGTCGCGTATGCGCTCCGGGTCCAGCTACAACCATCGGAGTGGATCCATGACCTAAGGAACTGCGCGGGGATTTAAGTACGAACGAGGGAACTCCTCATGAAGTGGGTTCCGGCGACCCGGTCCGTGGGTACCTTGGGCCCGGTACATGGAATCTTTCGAGGGGGGGAAGACCACTCAGAAACGGCTAGAAATGAATCCTTCGGGCACGCGCTTAAGGAAAAGGCGGGGAGGTGATCAATAGTTTCATTACCGACGCGACCTGGGTAAAGGGTAGCCCTCCCTCCGCGCCTTTCCGCGGCCGGACCGACGACTACGAGTTGATCGGCGATATGTTCCGTGGTGGGGGGTGCCACCCGAGCCGGGCGACGGGAAATCGTCTTGTCCGACTCTGCCGGAGGGTAACACTGGTGGTAGTACGGCCCCACCCCGATCCCCTTTTTGCCAAGCCCATAATTGGAAAACCCACTCTGCTTGGGGTTAGACGAGGTCTCTTGAAACGTGACGAGTACGGAGCGTGGAACGAAACCATTCCCTGCTTCTTCCATTGCTCGGACCACGATGAATTTGTGGATAGGGAAGTAACAACAGGGGGAGCCGCCATTGCGGAGCTGTCAGCCGGCTTGGATCTAAAAGGTTTATTGGATCGCGCATACGCGGAATGGGAGTTTTGGGTAAGCAATGGGCCCGCGGGGGATGAACCGGAAGACCGGATCGTACAGGGAGGAAAGGACCTTCCGGCGAGACGTATCAAATTAATAAGAAATTTCGTTCGGACGGGGACGAACCCGGAATGGATGGTTCTACCGTTACTACCGGTCCTCCCTCCGGAACTGAGACCCGTGATTCAGCTGGGCGGGGGTAGAATGATTAGTTCAGACGCAAACGAACTATACAGAAGGATCCTTTTTCGAAATAATTCTCTCGGTAATCTCTTAGCAAGAAGAGTTTTCGCGCCGGAGGGGGCAATTGTTTGCCAAAAGAAATTGCTGCAGGGGGCCGTGGATGCCCTTCCCGGCAATGGCATTGGTGGGGAGCCCATGGCAGATACTGATGAGAGACCCTCCAAGTCTCTATCGGATATAGTTCAAGGCAGGGAGGGACGGTTTCGTGAGAATCCGCTTGGTAAACGTGTTGACTACCCGGGCCGCTCCGTAACTGTGGTTGGTCCTTACCCACCATTGCACCAACGCGGACTGCCCCGTGGGATAGCCGTGGAGCTTTCCCAGCCATTCCTTATTCGCTGCTTGATCGGGCGGGGTTCGGCCCCTAGTGTTGGAGCTGCCAAAGCCCTACTGAGGGAGCGAACGCCCCTTATTTTGGGAATGCTCCAGCAGGTTATGCGGGGACATACCGTGTTGCTTAATCGGGCGCCCACGTTGCACAGGCTTGGAATCCAAGCGTTTGAACCCATTTTATCGGATGGCTGTGCCATCCGCTTACATCCATTGGTTTGCGCAGGGTTCAATGCAGACTTCGACGGGGACCAAATGGCTGTACATGTACCTTTATCTTTAGGAGCACAAGCGGAAGCTCGTTTATTGGCACTATCCCATATGAGTCTCTTGTCTCCGGCTACGGGGGACCCCATATCCTCACCGAACCAGGATATGCTTTTGGGGCTTTACACACTAACGATGGAGGATAACTCAGGTATCCGGGGGAATAGGTTCGACCCGGGCCGGGGTATCAGATCTTACAACGCAGTTCCGTATGAACGACTATACCCGGCAGGGGATAAAGATTTCCTCGGTCTGGCTCCCGGGGCAGAGCCGCGTGACATGCTCGGGCCGCCGCGAAACCCACTGTGGCTTCTATGGCCCATGGATGATCTACGAGTAATGAATCCCGTTCACGGGGGGGAGCCCATCGAGCTTCAGTATGGACCCGTGGGTCGTACTTATTATCAAACTTACGAGCATTTTCAGGTCGAAGAAGGCGAGTACGGTCATACACCAAGTGTATGCGTTCGCACAACTGCTGGTCGTTTCCTTTTTAACCAACGAATGGAACTATCTCAGGAAGGCATGCACGATAATGCTAATGAGGCGTTAGTCATTACGGGGGGGGGCAATGAGACTCTAGCGTAACGTTGCCACCTGCATCCGCGGCGCTTTTTTATGAGAAGCCCACGAGCGGGTTTTCGCTTGGCGGCGGGGAGGCTTTAGGATCCATCGGTGGCTTGCCCTACTTAAATGGAGGTATCTCTCACGGCGGAACCAGCAGGTAGATTGCTATTTTGCAATAAGGTTATGGACAAAACCGCGATGAAACAATTCATTGGCGGTTTGGTTACCCTTTTTGGGACGGTGTATACGGCACATATCCTGGATCAACTTAAGACGCTGGGTTTCCAGCAAGCTACCAATGTAGCTATGTCTCTGGGCATTGACGACCTTTTGGCGACACCTTCAAGAGAATGGCTTATTCGGGATGCGGAGTCACAGGGTTTCTTCGATCATTCTCGTTATGGTAATGTGCACGCGGTGGAGAGGCTGCGTCGTTTAATTGAGGCATGGTACGCCACGAGTGAGTACGTGAAAGCGGGGGTGAACCTAAATTTCAGGACGACGGATCCCTCGAACCCGGTACATGTTATGTCTTTCCCGGGGGCTCGCGGAAATCTCTCCCAGATCCACCAATTATTGGGTATGAGAGGATCAATGCAGGATCCCGAAGGACAACTTATTGAGCTACCCGTCCGGGGCCATTCTCGCGAGGGACTATCTTTGACAGAATATACAATTTCTTGCCACGGGGCTCGCAAGGGAATTGTGGATATTGCTGTACGTACAGCGGATGCCGGTTACCCTACGCGTAGGCTAGTCGAGGTGGTTCAACGCATTGTTGTGCGCGGAACTGACTGTGGCAGCACTCGGGGTATCACTGTAAGTCTAAGTTCCCAGGGTCGGCGGGATAGAACAATCCTTGTTGCTCGGGCGAGACCAATCGGTCGTGTGTCGGCGAGTAATGTGTATGTGGGTGCAAGATGCGTTGCCACGCGCGATCAGGATATCGGGCTTGGGCTTGCCGACCAAATGATGTCCCTTCGGGCGCGACCCTTGTATGTCAGGTCCCCCTTGGCCTGCAACAGTATTATGTTCTGGATATGCCGATCATGCTATGGTTGGAGTCTTACCCACCGAGGTTTAGTAGGCCTGGGAGAGGCCGTGGGTATTATCGCGGGCCAGTCGATCGGTGAGCCAGGTACCCAATTAACCCTAAGAACTTTTCACACAGGTGGAGTATCCACGGGTGGTACCGCGCGACATGTAAGAACTCCTTTCACCGGGACCGCTCGTTACAACGAAGCTTTGGTTTATCTCACGCGGACACGCCACGGGCACCCCGCGTGGGTGTGCGATGACGAATTATCCGTCGCCATCTGCAACGAGTATGAGGTGCGTCACCCGATTATCCCGCCGCACAGCCTTATTCTGGTTAAGAACCACCAGTCCGTGGAATCGAAGCAAGTCATCGCGGAGGTTCACACCGCCGCACCAGCCGCTAGAGGGATGGTTCATAAGCGCATTCAGTCCGAGACGTCCGGAGAATTGCACGTGGGCCCGCGGGTGCGCGGCTTCGGACACGCGCATAGTCATGTTTATATGCTACCAGAGGCGAGCCACTCATGGGTCTTATCCGCTGACAAGTTACATGGTTCTGGCGGCATACGACCTATATTTCATGGTGCCAGAGATAGGATCAATGCTCAAACCCTCCTGGCCGGGGAGGACCCAACGATTCCTGCGGTGCACCCCGGGGGTCCCTGGGTGAGTACGAGACCTCCCAGCGGCGCGGTAAAATACCTCGAGCATTTGCCGGGGCATGATCAGATCCCGAAAGGTTTGATAAAAGTGCCTCCGCTGCGGAGTAATAGACTGGCGCCGCGCGTTCTGTCCCCGTACGGACGGCCTGGACGGGATATCCGCGGTATAAGGCTACTCGGTCCCGAAATAACGGAGGCGCGACAGCGGGGTAAGGGCTCCCCACGTACCGTGGAATATTCAATCGTACCGGGTTATTCAAACGGAGATATGGCCGAGGATTCGGTAACTGCCAGGCCGGCAGGGGACGGTCCGGGAAATGGGATAACGGGAATGCTCGTAAAAAAGCTCGAAATGGTCGGGAAGGATGACTCTAGTTGGATTTCCGAAGACGTACGCGTCAGTGCCCGTGACCCCGCCCAATCAAAGTCCCCTTCGCTGGTCGCTTTTGTTGGTACTCCAACGTCGACAAGCATTCGTGGCTGCCGGTCGTCGGGCGGATACGCAGGGGTACGAGGTCACGCGGGGGAGGGATTCTCCACTACCGGTATGTCAACCGGAGGAGCCGTAGCGCACGCGGGAGGACACGAAGACATATGTCACAACACGAGATACAATTTTGTTATTCCGCCGACGATAGAAATACTTCCTGGTGCTTCTGGATCCGCGGATTGGAAGTATTACTCGCGTGCCCTCTCGAACGTGGAACCCCCCGCTGCATCGCCCGGCGGACCTGCTGCCGCGGTAGAGTCTAATGCTACGCGTAGCAAGCCGAACGGATCGGCGGGGGCGGCATCCCCGGACCCTTTAGGGAATCCGGACCCGCGGGGCGAGTTCGCGGAATCGGAAAAGGAAGGGGCGACCACTGCTCCATCAATTGAGGTGAAAGCATATTCCTCCTTCGTCCGGTATTACATGGATCACCATCCCACGGGGGGTGCTCGGCCAGCAGGTAGTGACAATTGCGGGGTCGTGGCGAGTTTCCGATATATTTCCAATGTCATAGTCAACCGCGCCGGCCGTTTTTACGATCGTCGTCCGATGTTTGGTAATAAAGGCATTCTCCGTGCTTCAGCCAATAAGTTTCGGGAAAGGGCAGCCTCCCTTGTATTGTCTCCAGCCGATGCTTCCAACGTACCTTTACAACCTGCTACAATATGCGCGCTCAATGATATGGAGCGCGCCACCAAAGGCGGCAATAATGCCCCCCCTCTTGCCGCCCTCACTAGCCCACCCCGACGTAATCTCGCCCCGCGGCACAGCGAGAACAGAGGTAACCATTTGGATTTTGCTGCGGCGGGAGTTACGACGGGTGCGCCGCCCCCGGCGTCCTCCTCCCCATATGGTGATCCTGGTGACCCCGCGCGAATAGCCCCGGCGGAAGCGCCGCCGGGTGTCCCAGGTAACCCACCAAACGTGAATCCCTTATTAGCGGCGTGCATCATTCGCCGGTCGGCTTATTGTCGCTCGATCCAGGGAGCCCCACTATGGGGCGAACATTCGATTATGGGCTCAAGTAACGCCCGGGGGGTTCGATGGTGGTATCTGCGGGGCGAGAGTATAACAGGTCCGAAATTACTTACACGCGCGCAAACCGCAAATTCCACCTACCTGTATTCGCGGGACAGCACCCAGTGCTCGTCAGCATCATCAATACCGTGTGCGAAACCTTGCTCAGCAGGTGGTCTCGGACAATCGATATGCGGAGGCGCACCCGCCCACGGTGGTGGCAGATCCGTAGCCCGGCCACCGTCCCGGTCCTACCAAGTACAAGCTATCGGTGCTGGATTTGCAGTGACTAGATTTGCGGAGCCGTACCTGGCCGACGGCGGTGCAACCGTTCATAGTAGTGGCTCCGGCGCCGTCCGCAGGGGGGATACACTAATGACCCTAATATACGAAAGATTAGGACTTGCGGATACCGTCCCCCAGGGCCTTCCTAAGATTGAGCAATTCCCGGAATCCCGTCCCGGTACCTCCGTCTCGGCGGACTTAAGGGACATCTTTGGAGATTGGAGCAGCAGTATGGTCTGGTTATTCGGATGCCTGCCGGGTTACCTGCCAAGCGCTAGAATCAGCTTGGAACGAAGTAAGATCACTCTGGTCGACCGTATCGGAAGGGGATACCGGTCCCAAGGGGTGCAGATAGCGGATAAGCACGTGGAAATGATTGCGAGTCGAATCGCAGCAAAAATGAGCGATCTGGAAGATGGAATGGCTAACGCTTCCCTGCCCGGGGAACCCATAGAAACCTCACGGGCGCGCAGAAGGAATCGCGCTCTGGGGGCCGGGAGTACTTACAGACCCGTATTATTGGGAGCAACGGGAGCGTCCCCCAATACCGATAGTTTCCCTTCCGAAGCTAGTCTCCGAGATACCACTAGAGTATCGGCCAGAGCTGCTATCCGGGGTCAGACAGATCGGTCAAAGGGCCTGAAGGATAATGTTGTTGTTGGCGGAACGGTACCAGCCGGTACAAGCCGTGGGGGCGTGCTCCGGCCGGTGGATCCGCCTGATGACAAACCGGAAGAGGTAGGCACACCAGGGACGGAATATCCTTCAACTACCATGGCAGAATACCTTTGCTTTGTGCAGCGCAGAGGGGGGCCAGAATTTCGTTTACCCGGCAGTATTACCGTTCACAATGCATTGGCATTGGCACCAGTCACCGCGGCCGATCCTAAAATAACTACTAGGAGTAGCCCGCCCCGGGCTCATGTGCCTTCAGGCCTTGCGCGCACTGGGGACCGCGGAGCGGGCAATTGGCGCTAATAATCCCTCGCGTATAGCATATCTGCCCCCCCGTACTACTCTATCGTATGTACCGATTCCTCTTATTAAGAAGGAGTCCGCCGCGGGGGTACGGACGTGCCACTGCCGGTCCCGGTAGGGTTGGTCTACTAATCCATAACGTTGATCCAGTCTATAACGAAATTTCTCGACGACAAGGATATCCTCGTGCAGGGGGAGGGGCGGAAGGAATGGTAACGAAATCTTGGAATATCCGTTTGGAAGATATGGTGGAGGCAGGAGTTCATTTCGGCCATCAAGCCCGCTGGTGGAACCCCAGGATGGCGCCCTACATACTCGCGGAGCGGAAGGGTATTCATATTATAGATCTAACCCACACTGCCCGCTTCCTATCGGAAGCATGTGGTCCGGTGGCCGAGGCAGCGAGCGAGGGAAAGCAATTCTTAATTGTGGGGACGGAGAGCCAAGCGGCCGATGTTTTGGAATCCGCGGCTACAAGATCTCAATGCCACTACGTAAATGATAAATGGCTCGGTGGTATGCTAACCAATTGGTCCACCGTGGAGGCGCGCCTCCAGAGATTGGAGGAGTTGGAGGGTGAAGCGGATATGGGATTCCAAGAATATTCAGATGGGGGAGCAGCCGCGGGAAGACAGTTAACCCGACTACGTAAACGCCTAGGGGGGATTCGGTATATGGAGAGTTTGCCGGACGTCGTAATAATAATCAATCAACGGAAAGAATATACTGCCGTTCGTGAATGCGCGATTCTGGGTATTCCAACCATATGCTTAGTAGACACGGATTGTGATCCGGATCTAGCGGGTATACCGATCCCGGCTAATGATGATTCCAGAGCCTCCATCCGATGGATCCTGGGCAAATTGACGTTAGCGATCCGCGAGGGCCGCCGTGACCGATCATCTTTTCACGGGTAATCACTTGGCGGTACAATAATAGGTCCGGTAACAATGACTATTCTCGGGCCCGGAGCCCTAGTGACTGACCACGCGGATTCGCGCGGGACATGACCGTTACGGCTACCTCCTAGCACTCGCACAGGTGGCTCCGCAAATAAAAAAGGTAATTCGCCGGGGGTCCAGCCGAGGCCATGGGAGTAGGGGGGAGATATTCCCGTAAACCCCTGCGAGGAGTCAAACGCACATTGCAACGGCATACCTATCTCCTGTTACTGCGTTTCGCCATTCATACGAGGTATCTGGCGTGGGGGTAGGTCAGCACTTCCACCGGGGGATTGGCAGCTATCAGGTTCATGGGCAAGTACCTATAACCTCCCGGGTCGTAACCACCATTTTGCTTAGCCTGGCTTTTCCGGGCACCCGAGATTTACGAACCGTTCCGTCCGGGGGCCAGAATCTTGTGGAATACGTTTTGGAGTTCCTCCGCGACCCGGCTAGGACCCAGATTGGGGAGGAGTATCGCCCCTGGGTCCCCTTCATTGGAACCATGTTCCCATTCATTTCCGTTCCAAATTGGTCGGGCGCACCCATTCCCTGGAAATTATTGGAATTACCCCAAGGCGAATTAGCCGCGCCAACGAATGATATTAATACTACTGTTGCTCCAGCTTTGCCCACGTCCGTAGCATACTTCTACGCCGGTCTCCGCAGGAAAGGTTTAAGCTACTTCGGTAAGTACGTACAACCGACCCCGATACCTCCACCGATCAATACCTCAGAAGATTCTACCAAACCTTCATCACTTAGTTTTCGGCTATTTGGCAATATCCTGGCCGATGAATTGGTAGTCGCTGTTCCTATTTCCTCGGTACCCCTTGTGGTTCCTATACCTACGATGCTACTGGGCCTGTCCACAAGCGCCATTCAGGCTCTTATCTTCGCAACCCTAGCCGCGGCTTATACAGGGGAATCCATGGAGGGTTCCCATTAGTCTTTTTGTAAATAGCTCATTACAAATAAAAGGAAAAAGGGATTCACCGGACTGGTGGGGCGGTTTTACGCGGTGCCGGGTGGCCATTCCTCCGCCGCGCCGGGGAAGCATGCGAAGGAATGGCCACCCGGCACCGCCGCAGGCGCGGCGGAATGCCGGCAATGCTTAGTCCTAGAGGACACGGCGGGTAGCCCCGCGGAAGCGCGGTTATTTAACAATCCACGGCGGCGTGCCCCACGTGTTCCACGGGGGCACTAACGTTGTCTGGTCACCTTGATGGCGGGGCGGACGAACAACATGTGGGGCCGAGTCAATCCCGATCTCACCTATCATCTGGCCTGGGGCCCGCCCCGGAATAAAAAAGGGACGGACGCGAAGAAGAATGCGCGGGGCGAGGGCCGCCCCGGTGATACTATCACTTAGAAGAGACACCTTGAGTCAATTAGATACGCGGCTCTCCTGCGAGCCCGTACAAGTTCCTTTCGGCCGGGAAGGGATAGTTTGCCCCGGCCATTCCCTCAATCAAAGGAGATTCACGTATGAACCCTATAGTATCCGCCGCCTCCGTCGTTGCTGCTGGATCGGCCGTGGGTCTTGCCTCCATAGGACCCGGTGTCGGTCAAGGTACAGCCGCGGGTCAAGCCGTGGAAGGTATTGCGAGACAACCCGAGGCCGAAGGTAAGATTCGGGGTACCTTACTGCTCAGTTTGGCTTTCATGGAAGCCCTAACTATTTATGGACCGGTCGTAGCTTTGGCACTCTTATTTGCGAATCCTTCTGTTTGACCCTGGACCTTTCGTGTGTCACTCGTAATACATACTCTCGCCCCGCCCCCTGGCAGGAGGACGCCGGCGGAGGGCGGAGAATACCAACGTGCCCGCCGAATCCGTCGTTCGTTTCCTCTCCCACTTGCGTTGTAGCGACCGACTATGGGTGAGGCCAACAAAATGCACGCTCCTCTGTGAGGAATAGGGACTGAACATGTGCACTCCCGGCCGCAGCCCCTGGAGAAAAAGAAGATGGAGGAGCGAGACTTACGCGGCCTCCCCGTGCTGCACGGTGCAGCGGAAAGGCCTCCGGGGGGGGGGCTCGGGGGGGGGGGGGGCAGCCCCTTGCATGCTCTAGCTCGCGCACTTTGGGGGTATAGTTGGACTGGGGAAACTCACTTAGTAATAGTTAGGCAATCCCGGGCGATTTGCGAGCGGCGACTACCCACAGCGATGGGAAGAGATTTTACGATAGATGCGATGGATTCCGTCACGACCATGTACTGGCCCGCCGGGGGTTTCGCGCTAAATACGAACCTTCTGGAAACGAATTTGATTAATCTAGGGGTAGTACTCGCCTTACTAGCTTACCCCGGGGGAGGAGTGTGTGCGGGCTGAATATCCGAGTGAAATAGCTGGGTATGCCTGGCTGCACTTCGAAGTGGGGGAGGTGCATAACCCAACGAATGATTTCCACCGGCGGTCGGCCGGGGTTCGGAAAAACTAGAGCATTTCGTGGCCAGTGAACGGGTCATGAACCTGTCGCAACTGCGGGGGAGATTCGCCGAATGGTTAAAGCTGCGGCGCCTGAAGTACGGGTACGATCGGATCCTCCTTCCCCGCTGCCGGCGCAGCGGGCGGTAGCGCAGTTGGGGACTCCTTCATATGGTTTAGGGCACTCGTACCGTATGAGGATTATTTCCGCGGATTCGTCTGAGCCAATCACAGTGGTTGGCCCCAGCGCCGGGGCAGCAATCCACGGATCCCAAGACCCAATCGACGACCTACGCGCAATTGTAACCGTTCCTTGGGTGAGCGACCCTACCGACGATTCGATCGTTGGAGAGCCTGCCTCGGATCCCGGAGTATCAGTGATCACTGAACGCAGGCTCCTCTACCTAATGGTCATTCCATGCAGGGGGGTGCGGATGAGGAAAGCAGCACGCCCGGGGAAGAACCCGATTCAGCCGAGCAGTTTCGCGCACAAATGACCCCGGGCGGGAAAGCCGTATGAATCGAAAGATCCATGTTCGGCTTGGGGAGAGATTGTTCACTCGTGGGACCCGCCATGAACAATCCACTTCCATTGAGTGATTCCTTGGGGAATCGTGGGCGTACCATCCTAAGCACTATCCGCGGCGCGGAAGCCCGGTATAAGGAAGCCATGGACGGACTGGGCCAGGCGCGGGCCCGGTTGCAACGAGCACAAGTGAGAGCGGATGAGATAAAGAGAAGCGGCATCTCCAGGATGCAGAGGGAGAAACACGATCTGGTTGTTCCAGCTAGTGGGGATTTAAAAAGATTAGAATACTCGAAGAATGCCACTATTCGCTCCGAGGAACATAAAGCGATTGAGCAGGTTCGCCGGCAAGTTTCCCGGCTTGCTTTGGAGAGAGCTTTGGAAGCTTCCAAAATTCGATTGAATAACGAATTGCAATTGCGCATGATCGATCATAATATTGGATTACTGAACGACATGGCGAGAAATGACTGATAAACTTTGCCTACAGGTTCTATTTACCCAGGAATCATGAACGGACACTAAAATGGTAGACATTCGGCCCGGCGAGATTACCGGCATCATCATGAAGCAGATCGAGCAGTATGACCCGGGGGTCAAGGTTATCAATACTGGTACCGTGCCTCGAGTGGGGGATGGCATCGCCCGCATTTACGGTCTCGACAGAGTAATGGCGGGGGAATTGGTGGAATTCGAGGACGGCACCGTGGGAATAGCGTTGAATCTGGAATCGGACAACGTCGGGGCCGTTCTAATGGGGGATGGGTTGGCTATACGGGAGGGCAGCTCCGTCCAAGCCACGGGTCAAATTGCTCGGGTTCCCGTAAGTGATGCCTATTTGGGTCGTGTTGTGAATGCTTTAGCTCGACCCATCGACGGCAAGGGTACAATTTTGGCTTCCGAGTTTAGACTAATCGAGTCCCCCGCCCCGGGCATCATTTCGAGGCGCTCCGTTTATGAGCCAATGCAAACAGGGCTAATTGCTATTGATTCCATGATCCCCATCGGGCGGGGTCAACGAGAATTGATCATTGGGGACAGACAGACAGGGAAGACAGCAGTTGCCACAGATACTATCCTGAACCAGGCCGGCCAGAAAGTGGTACGCATCTATGTGGCTATAGGCCAGAAGGCATCCTCCGTGGCTCAGGTAGTTGATACGTTCGAGGAACGAGGCGCCATGGAATATACTATCGTGGTAGCAGAGAATGCGAATTCTCCTGCCACGTTGCAATATCTGGCCCCTTATACGGGGGCAGCTTTGGCGGAGTATTTCATGTATCGTAAGCAGCATACTCTGATTGTCTACGATGATCTAACTAAACAAGCGCAAGCTTATCGACAGATGTCCCTTCTACTCAGAAGGCCGCCAGGCCGAGAGGCCTACCCGGGGGACGTTTTCTATTTGCATTCCCGTCTTCTGGAGCGAGCGGCCAAGTCGGGTTCGCTCCTCGGTGAGGGAAGTATGACTGCCCTACCCGTGGTTGAAACCCAAGCCGGAGACGTCTCGGCTTATATCCCTACCAACGTAATTTCGATTACCGATGGTCAAATTTTCTTGTCGGCAGATTTATTCAATGCCGGAATTCGGCCCGCGATTAATGTGGGTATCTCCGTATCCAGGGTGGGATCCGCGGCTCAAATTAAAGCTATGAAACAGGTCGCCGGAAAACTTAAATTGGAATTAGCCCAATTCGCGGAACTAGAAGCCTTCGCGCAATTCGCGTCTGATCTCGATAAAGCTACGCGCGATCAATTGGCGAGGGGTCAGAGATTACGCGAGTTGCTCAAGCAATCGCAATCAGCGCCTCTGTCGGTGGAGGGGCAGATAGCTACCATTTATACTGGGACTAACGGGTACCTGGACAAACCGGAGGTTGGGCAAGTTCAGGGATTCCTGGCTCAGTTGCGGGACTATCTGGTAACGGATAAACCCGAGTATGCAGAAATTACAAACTCCACCAAGACGTTTACGGAGCGGGCGGAAACTCTGCTGAAGGAAGCGATTGAGCAGCATACGGAGCTTTTCTTACTCCAGGAAAGGGCATCATGATTTTATGGTTATAAAGGCTCCGCGCACCCGGTACATGAATTGGGTGCGGCGTGTGGGCGGCACCCGGCTAAGCTAGATAAAGCCGGGTAAGCTCTATAAGGCTTTCTGCCGCACTACCCACCGGCGTTTGCAGCTAGGTAGGACGGGGGGGGACGCGGCGGGGGCGTACCCTGTGCATAGTGAGTGGGCGGCCACGTAGTCGTACCGTTGAGGGTAGTCTCAAGACTGACGGGGACCGGCGCAATTCCATCAATTGAATCTATTTATTTACGACCCGGCGGGCCCTACCTCATCTGGTTTTGGACCGCGCGAAAGAAAGATGGATATTACTTTATATCGATCGCATCCGGATTCCTACCTTCTTGAAAAGCGGCCCCCTGCGGGGATTACTCACGCCGCGCCGCGTGCTCGACCCGCGGCGCTCGATCCGATTGCACCCGTGTCTATGGCGGCGCGAGGCTCCGCGTCATGACACTATGCGGCTCTATCCCCATCCCCGCGTACCCCATGCGCGGCGAAGGTCAAGCCGTGGCATGATGGGTCGGCCCCCTCCCAGCCACCGATCGACTGGCCAACCGTGGGCACAAGTAAGTGCCCGGAGGGAGCCCCGGGCGGGGCTATCACTATAAATCACCGGATTCCGCGATGGGATTAGCACGGATTATTCCTTAGAACCCCGCGCCATGAACGAATTACAGATTGCCCTCGCGAGCCGCTGGTAAAGCAATCACTGATGGACCCGACGCAACGATTGAGGCTAGAAAGGTAAGCTGTGCAATGACTTCTGAACTCATAAGGATTCTCCCTAATATCCCTTCGGCAAAACAGGTATGAACCGGGTCGGTCAATTCGTACCCAAACAGGTAATGCTGGGCAATAATCTATAGTTTTGGTCCGGGACCTAATGTCCCGAGCCATATCCGCGGGATTCGGAGTGGCAGATACATTGCCTCGCCTCGTCGCGTTGGGCGTAGAGCCGCCGGCATTTATATAGATGTAACCCGGATAGAGGAGACAACGTAAGTGGCTATAGGACGACCGGTGGGATCGCGCACTGGAAATCCAGGGGGCAGGGTAGCCCTTAACTAAATGGTTCGGGTCGACCGCCCCACCATGGCGGACTGACTAGCTCGCGCGAAAATACTGTGGTAAAACGGAGATGACTCAGCCCGGCGGGCAGCTAACATAAACCCTGGGCGGCCCTTGATTGACGCGGCGCTCGTCCCGCTCGAGTATGCCCCCCTGCCCCGTGATGGCGGGCTTGCCAGCTGCCGGTGCTGGGGGCCGTATGAATACTTACTCCTTGATCTTTGTGGTGTATCACTCATGCAGCGAACAGGCACCCATGTAAAGCCGGTAGGCCCCCGCGCCGCCCTGGCGACTAGCCACTTTATGGTATGGGGGCGCCTAGCTCGCGCCCATCATCGTGCGGCGGTGGGACGAACGGGCTTTTCTCTTCCAATCACTACCGCGCGGCACCATTTTACATATCTGCTAGGCTATACCCGCCGGCTGGGGCTGCTCCTTATGCAAGTGAGTTGCTTGCCGAGTACCGCGGGACCACGTGGGATAAATCTCCATGTGTTGCTACGACCGGGCGGACTGAGTAATAGAGTGGTGGGTAACCGCGCCATGCACTCCTTGTTGGTTTGCGGGATTCGGTTCCCTTCTCCTGAAAGAACCCGGTGCGCACCGATCGATCCTGGTCCTTCGACCGGTGTCCAATCATTTCAATCCTTCCGCCCGGGGTTACGGCCGGGATCATTCGGGGGAAATCCGGGAACGAAGGGAGAAACGAAAGAAATAACCACTGCGTGGACGAACAGCTTCGGGGTAGGCATAACATAATCTCCGGCGGGATCGTGGCCAGGGGTAGGGTGGGGTAAATAATCAATCTCAAGGTCCATTGACCTGCGCGTATACCCCAGGCGGAAAAGATCCCCACGAGGCGAGCAGCGTGCTCGAGTTATAGATAAAAGAGATCGCTTTGGCTCGATGACGGGCCTTCCTGGCGCCGGCGGCCCGCCGCGGGTGAGCGAGCGCTACGCTTTGGAGACACCACGCGCCGGGTAACAAATCCTCCCTGCCGGCCGTACCACGTGCCCGTGACTGGAACTAAACCCCTCGGATGGGACACTTCCACGTCACACAGGATCGACCGGATTCCGCCACCGCGGATAGACTTAGCGGGGGTACAGGGTAAATCCAAGCAGGTCCCAGCAGGAGGGAACCCGGGCAAACCCGCTCGAGGAAGCCTAGCCCCCTTGACCTAACCCGCAGCGGCAGCATAGCAGCTTGCCGGGAGGTCCTCTGTATCGACTGGGTAACGCGGCCCTGACGGGACTACCAGATTTCTGCCCCCACGGCCGGTATGGCGGGCCCTCCGCCGAGGGGCCAACCCCCAAAAAGGAATTGGTTCCTCGGCTTGGTCCGATGTCCGATGATAAGGTACGGGAGCTCTACCCGCTCCCTCGGAATTTCCATCGCGCGAACATGATCTCGTCGAGGACTTGCTGGAGCTTGCCATGCGGAGGCTGGAAGGGGAGGGAGCAGCGGTATGATTGGCATTACATCCACGATTGGGTCGGAAAAGGCATAAGCTTCGGGTGATTTGGCCAAGGCGGTGATTGAGTACGGCGCGGCGTTCCCCGGAGGGATATCTAGCGTAACTGGCATTGATGGTCCCCCCGTAAGACATGGATATTATCGTTGCTGGGGCCCGGTGCGCCAGCCGCGTGTAGAACCCGCCCCTGCGGCGGAGCCGAATGATTGCGCGAGCTCTCCTATTATATTACGCAACTAGACCCGGTACAAGTCTATTTTAGTTCATAGGGGTTACTTGCGTCCATCCAGTTCTCACTGTCTCGGACGGAGCCTTTGGACCAGCGCCATGCCCCATCAGGTTAGAACAGCAGCCTGCCGGTTTGATCCCGCCCACTTTGCTGTTCCCCCGGAGGGGCGCCCATGATCAGGCGATCGCTTCGTTGCATGCGCCTACAAACCCTTACAGTCCGTCCCAGTGCATCTAGCACCTCTCGTGGCGGGGAATGTTCTTTTGCTCCTTGCCACTCGCCGGGGGTTCGGCTTCCGGCGGTGGGGACCGGCTCCGGCGCCGGGCTAACCCTGGCGGCGCGGCCGGGAATTGTTCTTCGAGGGAAGAGGCTCCTCGCGGTTACCCCTCGGACTTGGCTCGTTCCGTGGCGAACCGTAGGTAGTAATAGTAATGATTGGGTCCCATTCCATTGGTGGCCGCAACCCACGTTTGGCCTGCGCAGAGTGGCGTGTGGCAAGCGGGAGCGCCCCGGGGTAGAATGTAGGGGGGATGGAGAGAAAGAATTTCACTTACGAAACTGGCTTATCGGATGTACGCGGGTCCTGCCCACATCGGAACTCCTCGGGTGGCAAGCTCCTCTAAGAACGTACATGCCATCATGCATGCCCCTCTGGGGGATGACTACTTCAATGTAATGCGCTCCATGCCAGAGAGGGATAGGGATTCCACCCCCGTAACCGCCAGCATTGCAGACCGCCACGTGCTAGCACGCGGTTCCCAAGACAAAGTCGTTGAGAATATTACCCGAAAAGGGAGGGAAGAACGTCCCGATCTAATTTTACTAACGCCTACCTGTACCTCTAGTACCCTGCAGGAGGATCTGCAAAACTTTGTGCGTAGGGCATCCGTAATCTCTGATTCCGACGTAATTCTTGCGGACGTGAACCATTACCGGGTCGACGAACTCCAGGCAGCAGATAGAACTTTGGAGCAAGTAGTCCGCTATTACCCGAATAGGGCCCTTGGGCAAGGGACCTTGGGCCGATCTCCGGCGAATGCACCTACCGCGAATATCATTGGTACTTCTACGCTGGGTTTCCACAACCAACATGATTGCCGTGAGTTGAAACGTTTGTTGCGGGATATAGGTATCGGGGTTAATCAAATCGTTCCGGAGGGAGGATTCGTGGGTAATCCTAATAATTTACCAAAGGCTTGGTTTAATCTTGTCCCTTACCGCGAAGTGGGCTTATCGACAGCAGTATATCCGGATGAAGAATCTGGAATGCCTTACATTTCCACGACTCCCGTGGGTATTCCAGATACAGCTGATTGCACACGGCAGATGCAGGGGTGCGTTGGCGAACGGGCTACCGTACTTCCAAGTCAAGGAATCAATTATGAGCCTTACATTGATCAACAAACCAGATTTGTCTCTCAAGCCGCCTGGTTTTCAAGATCCATCGATTGCCGGAACCTGACCGGTAAAAGGGCTGTTATCTCTGGTGACGCGACCCATGCTGCTGCAATGACCAAGATACTTGCAAGGGAAATGGGGATTCGTGTATGCTGCGCGGGCACCTACTGCGGACACGACGCGGAATGGTTTAGTGAGCGGGTCCGGGGCTTTCGCGACGAAATACTTGTCACGGACGATCACAAGGAAGTGGGGGATACGACCGCTCGTGCAGAACCATCTGCTATATCTGGCACCCAAACGGAACGCCATGTGGGTAAACGCCTCGATATCCCCTGCGGAGTCATATCCTCACCGGTTCACACACAAAATTCTCCCCTGGGGTATCGGCCTTACCTGGGCTATGAAGGTACCAACCAAATCGCGGACTTGGTTTACAACTCCTTCACCCTTGGTATGGAAGACCATCCATTGGACTTACCCGGCGGTCATGATACGGAGGCCGTTACCGAATTGCCGCCTGCCCCACCAACGGGAAAGGATCTGATTCGGGATCCCGAGAGTCAATTGGAATTGAGTAAAATTCCCAAGTTTGTGCGAGGGAGGATTCGGGGGAAGACGGAAAGGTTCGCGAGGCAGAACGGTATATCGGATATTACCGTTGGAGTAACGTATGCAGCAAGAGACGGCCTCGCTGCTTGAACCGGCGGGGATTGCGACTAATACGATTGAGTAGGCTGCGCCCAACACCAACTATCGTTACTGGAATGGGTTTAACTACCCGCCTAGTTTTTACTTGATAGATGGCCAGGGTAGTTGTCTCCTCACTGTAGCCCCCACTGCTCTAAAGATCAGGGAGTCCATAGAGGATGAGTCCGCGGCTCACCCGCTTTCGGAGGGCAGGGACCCATATTACACCCACATGGGTGAACTAACCGCCATTTCCATTCCGAGAAGAGTTAACATAAGGATTGACGGGGGCCGAGCCTTGGTTTCGCCAAGATTCTGTCCGCGGCGGCGCTTCTTGTTGGCCAACAAGAAGCGCCCCCACCTTTGTTGGTTAGCGCTATCATCGTTTATTAGCCTTGAGCAACCAATATAACGAGACCGAAGCCTCTGCTGCGAGCACGCGGGGTCAGTCGGGCCCCGAGGCAAGGATGCTTGCTCTCTCTCTCTCGCCACGTGTTGCGCCCTATTAGCACAGCCGTTTGTCCAATTAAGTCTTTTGCCCGCGCCGCACTAAAGGAAGAGTCCTCGTGTATGTAGGCCCGACCGCCACGCGGGTAGCCCATTCCAATCCTTGATTGCTCAGAGTCGCCGCTCGGGCGGAAGAAGCCCGGGGGTTGACGCGGGGATAGTAATCGTGTAATAATAGGAATCAACAGGTGTACGTGCCTGGGCAACGGATTTTATTACCAACCACGTTTTGCCATGACTGCAACTTTGGATAGACGCGAAAGCGCAAGCCTTTGGGGTCGTTTCTGCGATTGGATCACTAGCACCGAAAACCGACTATACATCGGATGGTTTGGCGTACTTATGATTCCGACCCTACTAACGGCGACCTCTGTATTCATTACTGCTTTCATCGCGGCTCCGCCGGTAGATATTGACGGTATTCGCGAGCCCGTTTCTGGTTCCCTGCTGTACGGGAACAATATCATCTCCGGTGCCATCATCCCTACCTCCGCTGCTATCGGTTTACACTTCTACCCCATCTGGGAAGCGGCTTCCATCGATGAATGGCTATACAACGGCGGTCCTTACGAACTTATCGTTCTGCACTTCCTTCTCGGTGTAGCTTGCTACATGGGGCGTGAGTGGGAACTGAGCTTCCGCCTGGGTATGCGCCCTTGGATCGCTGTTGCATATTCGGCCCCCGTTGCAGCTGCTGCCGCCGTTTTCTTGATCTACCCAATTGGTCAGGGTAGCTTCTCCGACGGTATGCCCTTAGGCATCTCCGGTACCTTTAACTTTATGATCGTGTTCCAAGCCGAACACAACATCCTTATGCACCCGTTCCACATGTTGGGCGTGGCTGGCGTATTCGGCGGATCTTTATTCAGCGCTATGCATGGTTCCTTAGTAACTTCTAGCCTGGTCCGGGAAACCACAGAAAGTGAATCTGCCAACGCGGGTTACAGATTTGGCCAGGAAGGGGAAACATATAACATTGTAGCTGCTCACGGTTACTTCGGCCGATTGATTTTCCAATATGCGAGCTTCAACAACTCTCGTTCACTACACTTCTTCCTCGCTGCCTGGCCCGTGGTGGGAATCTGGTTTACTGCTTTGGGCATCAGCACCATGGCTTTCAACCTGAATGGGTTCAACTTCAACCAATCCGTTGTTGATAGCCAGGGTCGTGTAATCAACACTTGGGCCGACATCATCAATCGCGCCAACCTTGGTATGGAAGTTATGCATGAACGTAACGCTCACAACTTCCCTCTGGATCTGGCTTCCGTTGAGGCTCCTCTGCTGGATTGCTAACCAGAATCATGCGGAGGGCCCTCCCCCCGTCGGTTCAGTTGCCAGCTCGGTTTAGTTGGCGCTAGGGCCACGCACGCGACCCCTCGCTTTGGGCTGCGCTGCGATCAAGACCCAATATCCGTTGCTGGGGTTACGGGGCTTAGGCCCCTCATACTTCTAAGTTCCGTCATCCCCCGTCACTAATTATCGTTTCGTATGAAGAACGGGGGAAGAACGTAATTGGGAGTTACGCGGTGAGGCGGACGTGGCCAAGCGGATTAAGGCAGTGGACTGTGGATCCACCACGCGCGGGTTCGATCCCCGTCGTTCGCCTTCAGGATCAATATCTAGTAGCCAAAAGAGGGGGGGCGGTAATTAAGGGATCAAGGGTTCCGGAACGGTAACCTATGGGTGTTCCGAGTGCTTCCCCCAGTCCAATAATCCTTTCTCAGTCGATTCCAATGATTTATGTCTCGCGTCCCACCCGTTTTGTTGGTGCGACCCATACATAGTATTTACCCAATCACCCCCTCACGAACGAAAAGTATGTGGCATCGGTGCCAGAAATTGCCGGGGCTAGGCAGGGCATGAAAAGACCTCGGTACTGGCCCTGGGCGAGATGGGCCTTTGAACCCTTCGCAATCCCTTCCAACCCGGGGCACCTCGCTGCAAGGTCTCCCGGGAATAGGTGGAAAAACCTCCGAACCCGGGGCCCCGGCCCCTCGTACCAGTTTTTTGTACTGAACAGTCTATCGCTTCCCGCCCTACTGGTGGCCCCTGGAAATAGGTTTTACGGGGAGGGGGGTGAGGGAAGTAGGAACCATTGCTGCCCGCCGTACCCGCCGGAGAGGGGGAGAGTTTCTATAGTTCGCGCGAGCCGCGGCAGCCATGGGAGCACTTGGGGGACGGCGCATGAAACACGCGTCAGTCTGGACGTCCTGGCGAGGGACGGGGGAGGCATATACTACGCCATCGGACAACCTGCCACCCCCGGCGGCACAAAAGCGGCGGAAGAATCGTATGACAGCTGCGAAAAGGACCGTGCACCGCTCACCGAAAGGAGTCCATCCGGCAGCAACATTTGCTGCCGGCGGGTCCCCCATATGTTGTGGGGTATGAAGGGAGACCGACGGAATCTTAGTATAAACTCGTCGGAGTTCTCGGGCGCGCCCACGATTCCCAGGAATAGATATTCCGTAAAAAGAGCATATTATGTGGTCGCACCCACACATATATTTCGGTCAGTGCTATGCATGGGCCCTCGGGGATACTTACGCGACGACTCGGCCAACGCCTCGTTGGTAGTACTGGATCAATCGACTCCACCGGCCGAGCCGCGACGTCACGACTCAGAGTTTGCATATCATACTGTAGCGACGGGCCGCCCCTCGAACGAGACTCAAAGATCGGTATTAGTGTTCGGCAAGCAACCGGAGGTGGGCGCTAGCACGCATCAGCCCTTTCTTCTCCCGCGTACCCGACTAAGTGCACTTTCCGCCGGTGGCATCGGAGAATACCTAACCATCATTCTTCGGGAGGAACTGATGGTTATTCCCAATGAAAAGAGTAATCACGAAAAACCGCCCCGTACCGTGGGGGGCGCCGCCGGCGCGGACCGCGGGGTCCTTCGTATCGGGGGCCGGCGTGAATCAATTAAAGTTGAGGTGGATGGAGCATACTCTGGTCGTCCCCACGAATTGCTTCATTTGATGCTGTTGCGGCTGGGGAGGTTTTTGCTCTTTCGCATGGAGCCGGCTCCAGGTAATGAGGGGGCAACTCCAATTCCGGCCAACCGTCGGACGGTAATCGAGAGTTTACTTCCTGCAGTGGCTGCCAGTAGCAATCAGCACCCATGTAAGCGCTGGACGAATCGCGGAACAAGAAGTTGGGTTAACCGATTCCGACCCCGCCGCAATGCAGACGAATATGCCGATCGCGGGTTAGCCCAGTATAAAAGGCCCGCCATACACAACGAGGGACGCGTGGGAAGTCCCAACCCGAAGGAACCCTCTGCAGTACAAGGCCGCGCAGCCAGGGCCCACACGGATATGATCCCTTCCGGCTGGCCTGGAGAATTCAACATGAGGTATCTCGGACTAAACTCCATCCGTGTATTCAACTTCATCCGCGAAAGGTTCGCGCTCTCGGTGCGCGCCTTCAAGAATGCTGCTAGCTGCCCGGGCGCAACTAGTAGTGCTTCCTTTATTCGTCCGAAAAGGACTCGCGGTGCCCCCCAGGCCGCCGATCGCGGCGGCAATGAATATGAACGGTGGAATGGACGAGTAGAATCCCCGTCTCCGGGCAGCAGGACAACAACCAATAGATTCACGACTAACCCTTTCGGGGGTGGGGGTGAGCCCTGTTGTACCGAGCATCATGCAGCGCGCCACTCGCCCGTCGTGGTTAGCGCCCGTGGCGCGGCGGCCTGCGGGCTGCTGTACAAGTGGCTTGGCCGCGCGGAACGGCTGGGGGTTGGGGAGGACGCATCGAGAGATTGCTCCAACTACGGCGCGAACACGCCGAGTTCCCTGTATCCCTTCCGTACGAGCCTTGGAGGGGTGTACTGGCTCCACGATCGCCATACGGGTACTACCCGCGGCGAGACCCAACGCGGGCAGCCAATTGAGGTTTCGCCCGCGAGTAACCCTTGCGATTCTGCGGTCGGGGACACGGGTAAGGTTGTGGCAACTGGTCGGTCACACACGTGTAGGGGTATTCCCCGCGGGCACTCGGGAGGCCATGATCAACCCTCATTCGAGCCCGCCCGTGACTTGCACTATTTCGTATTCAATCCGCCAACCCAACGGGGTTATTCGCGCGTGCGCTTAGAAGTAGGAACGGTCGTTGGCCCCCCCGCCGGCTCATATGTAGTAAAAAAATCCATGCGGGGGCTGCGGGGCAAGCTCCAATTTGCTTATAGCCGGTCCCGCTTCCGAGGAGCGGGGTTCGCCGGCGCGGCGGAGGAAAGGCGCCGGAGTTATTTTACCGGCGGAAATCCCAGCCCCCCGGGGTCCAACCCGAGGAGCGGCCAGTCCCGTATGGATAAGGAGCTAGAAACTCCTAATACGGAAACAAAGAAAAGGCCTCCTCGCCGGATCAGCAGATCCATGGAGCTGCGTAGTCACCGTGGCACCGCGGACGGGGACAGATCGCGGGTTGGTTATCCTCGAACCCGCGGCGATGGTATTCGGTTGGCTGCCCATACGCGGCGCACGGAACCCGAAGGGGGGATATGTTCTTTCGTGGTCCGGAGCGCTTCCGCGATATATACATTGTGTTGGCGGGGGGGCCCTCCACGGGTTCTTACCACTCCCCGACGTCAACAATATAATAAGGTGGGGTGTGACGACGTAGTCCCGCCGGAGGCACCGTCGAGTTTATCGCCGCTACTAGGGGGTGCTGGCCGCCGCACCGCCACGGGGACTACTTATATACGAAAGATAAGGATTGCTCTCGACCGACTACAATATGAACCCAAGTTCGAATGGCTATTCGGTAATTCTTCGGATAACGGATACCTTATCATCGCGGGTGCGCTTCTATCAATATCAACCCTGGTGGTCCCGGTCGTCGCAGGGGGCTCGGACTGTATTGACCTCTGGATACGCTCAGGACTAATCCGGTATTGGATATACCACTTGCGAAATTATCGTCTGGGTAGGGTGCTGCGCCGGGCGAATAGATACCGGTCGGTTGCGGCGGGGCGGTGGAGCATTACGTCCCTTACGACGAATATCAAACATTACATGAGGAACGGCGGGTTTTATTTGCTGAACGGCGCGCGAGTATGGCCAGGCAGTAATGGGGTTTTGGATATTTATTCACCGTCGAAACTGCTGATCCAAAGCCAGTTTGCGGTGACTAGCGAAAACAATTCCCAGCATGAATTGGGCAGTCTCCACAATCCTTTTTTCAGTAATGGGTACGACCGCCACACCGCCCGGGGACAAGGATCGGGTTATCTCTGTCACTTGGTCGGGAGCCACTGGGGTATGCCAAAAGATTATATTCTTAGTAACTCGAGCTCGAAGACTTGGTTATCATCTGCGCTATGGCAGGTAATCACCCCGTTGGATGGGGCACCCGAACCCCCCGTTGCGCTCCAATCAGGGTTCTCCCCCGGGGGGGGAGTCTTATTAGTAGGTTCCTCAGAGACGGGACGATCGTACCTGTTGAATGATTTAGCAGCAGACCTGGATGATCCTCTTATATCGATATCTATGAGCGATCTATGCGGGACTGAACGTTACATCGTGATTAACGGCACCGGGGTGATAAACGACACAAAACTCCTGGCACTAAATCCGTGCCGACCCATGACTTGGGGCAGGCTGCTGGAGGGAATGTCCTCCCGCGTTACATGGATCCGAGATATGCACGAATTGGACTTCGAAAGAGAGGAAGAGTTGTTCGGCCAGGTTGAAATTGAGATTGGTACCGAATCTTCGACCCGTTCGCCCTTAATATTACTGGACGGGCTTGCCAATCGCGCCACCAGAAGTATGATTGTCTTTGGTTCCACCCATACCCCAGGGGAACTGGATCCCTCCCCAATATGCCCAGACCGGTTGGGCAGATTCATCAATGCTCGAATGCTTAGTACCGTCCGGCGGCAAGAGCAATTCCCAGTTATACTGCGCGGTGGAGAGGGCTATGACTCGGCGGGAGATGCTAGTGTAGCTGGTCTCAATGCATTTGGATACAGAGTCCTGCGCTATTCGAGGGACCTAGCCACACTTACGGATGGGGTTTATTTAAGCGGTCTTTGCTCCCACTCCTCGAGTTTACGTGGGAACGCCGCGGTTGGGTCGATTCTACTCGGACAAGCCATCGATGAGCACGACGTATGCTTGGATAATGTTACCAGTTATCCCGATCACGTGTCCAGGGCCGGGAAGGCCCTTGTTCGCAGCACAACCTTGGGGCTTCCGCCAAGCCCTTTCTCGCGCGACGGTAAGGCCGAGGGCCCCGCTACGCCGTATGGGCGGCGGCATTCCTCCTATATTTACGAATGGTACGAGCCCTACTTTGCCGGCAAAGTGGTTGGTGAGTCCACCACACTGTCCCGTGCCTCGGGGCGCTCGGCCAGATCCGTGGCTAACTTCTGGTGGGTGGCTAAAAACCCAACACGATATGACTCGATTTACTCTGCCAGGTCCACCGAGCGCGATTTCGCCGCAGCCCGCGCTACCCTGGCCGGAAACAATGTTAGGGAATGCCAATGGCCAGAGACGCACGGGAGTGAGTTTATGGATGATGACCCAAGAAGGGCTCCCCGTCACTCGGCGGGGGGTATGTGTCTTACGGCACGGGAGTGGATTCCCGCTCCCTTACGAATGCCCGGGTTCCGTAAGTACATCACGACGATGGAGGAGACAGCGGCTCGTTTTCATGCCAAGGGCCCCGGGACACCTCACGACGATGAGTCCGAAGCCGTGCCCGCTACAGTAGAAAAGGTCCCCGGACTTGCGCGAGCGCTTAACAACTCGGAGTATGCCCACGACGCATCCCGCCACCCCGTCCTTTTTTGTGCCAGCGATAGTATCTCGTCCCGACTCCCAATGGGGATAGGAGCCAGCAGGTATCAGCCAGAAAAGGCCTTTACGGATGGATCTCCCACGGGGATACCAGTCTCCTCGACGGGACGCAGCGAAACGGAGCAGCACCAGTGGATATTTGGTGGACCCATGCTACTAATGGGCAAACGATTTGTTTGGGACCCGTGGCCACTCGTGGGGTACCGTCGATTCGCAGGGTTGCCACGCCCAGATTTCTTTGTGGGCAAGGTCGTTTTTACGCCGGAAGTTGGCGCCGATATCGAAAGCAAGATAGTATTTTGCGGAGCCGCTAGCAAATTAAAGGCGGCTCGCCGAGAAGGCAATTCAAGACTTTATGCGGCCACCGGTAACTCCTTCTTCGCGAATAACGGACCAGGTTCCTGGGGCGAGCCCGCCGGTGCACAACAAGACGCCGGAATCGCGTGGACCGATGGGCGGTTTGGCGCCCCCCCGGGCACATTCGGGTATACCCATTTGTTTTACCCTATGTATATGTCCCAAGCCTGGTGGGTGGCCATGGAACCTCCCGCGGGCGTTGATCGTGAGTTGCCGAGTCGTCCGCAAGAAAGGATCGGCGGGGGAAGTGTACTGGCCAGTGGTACCCCTATCCACAGTATCGTCACCGAGAGTCACCGATACTTGTCAAAAGAATTCTCGGCCGAGGCAGCTTTGTTCCATAAAGTGATGGGGATTCTGACAGAATGAGGAATAGCCCCGCCCGTAGAAATAAAATGCTGCAATATCTGGATCTGGCCCGTGCGTTGCGCACCCGAAATTATACCCATTTTATTCCGTCCATATAGCTGTCACTGCGACAAGTGGCAACAGGGCCAAGCTTCGCGAAGAAGGGATATGGATCAATAGGGATATATGGATCAATTCAGCGTCAGCAACCGGGGGGGTTGGCGAACTACCAACTGATCGAAGGTCCTATAGCATTGGATGTAGCCCCCGCCCGGTAACTCCTTCTCGGTATTGCCCCGCCGGGGGCGCGCGGCTGTTGGCGGGGCGGGGCCGCGCTCCCGCCACCGGATTCAATAATTGCGGTTACGCGCAGGCATGTCGGGGTTATTGATGGGTATATCGACCGAGATAAGAGGAATCCTAGTCCTGCATAGCAATGGAAGGAATCCGTGATGGCAGATAGACTGGGTTTACGCGGCGGGGCCCCGCTACTCATAGTGGGCCGCGCGATTCTTGCATAGGGCCCAGTACGCCCAAGGGCACCGCAGGGCTCGGATAACCGGGCAGATAGATAATTGCCTGGTATACCCCCGTGCCTCCGTCCGTTCGCTTTGTCTTTGACCCGCCGAGCGGGGGAGGGTCGGCTCGAGGGATTGGAGGGGACTAGCGAGAAAGGTCTGGATGGCTCTCTCGCCATTTATTTATCGCAAATGCAATTTAGGAAGGAATGTTTGGCCATAACCACCTGCTGGTCAGGACCGCTGCGCGGCGCCGCGGCCCCGACCCCAAGGATGTAAACCCTCGGGTCCTCCGCCACGAACTTATCTTTTTTGTGTCGTTGCTACCGATAGGTTTTAGCCGTTCTGGACAGCCGCGCGGTCGCAGCAAGCAAAGGTAAGCTTCGGGCCACACCCATTTTCTCGTTGCAATATGCAATAAAGGATTAAAGCGCGCATTGGATGGAGCACTCGGGGCTGGACAAGTATCAATATTTGCAATTAGCGTGAATTATAAATAAAAGTTTCCTCGCTCGCGGATCTCGAATTCATTACGAGTCGTCGATTAGTGCGACTCCCGCGGGCGGGATTGACGGGGCTCGAACCCGCAACTTCCGCCTTGACAGGGCGGTACTCTAACCACTTGAACTACAATCCCGCTGCTGCAGCCGGCCCGTCGTTGCGCTGACGGACAGCGGCAATTCCTTTGCTGTGACGAATGAAAGCTCTACTAGTCCCCCGTTCGGCGCGAGTACTTGTTTTGGTTCGTGCGCAGCAACCTTCTTTTGATCAGGTCGTAACAGCCTAAGTTGCCACGAGGGCGCGCAGGGCGTAGTAATTGACTGACGCAGGGTCTTCGCTGTCGTAGCTGCCGAGGGCGCTGTGGTCCCCCATAAGGAATGCTGCGTCTTAACGCTTCCGACGAGTGGCCGCCCGTTCCAGGGAACCTGCGCTCTCGCGGGAGGCTTAGCATAGCGGAAGGCTCGTGCGCGGGGTGGTTTTCCCGCTGGGTCGGGCTGGATTCGAACCAGCGTAGGCATTGCCAGCGGATTTACAATCCGTCCCCATTAACCGCTCGAGCACCGACCCAGGCCGCGCCATCGCCATATTATAGTTGAACTAACAACCTGTTGTGGCTCCCCGCTCGCGCGCATCGGGTTGAAGGAGTTCTCCTTCGACACCCTCAGGGGAATTCGAATCCCCGTTGCCTCCTTGAAAGGGAGATGTCCTGGGCCACTAGACGATGAGGGCTTTATCCTTACTACCATGCTAACAGGTTCACCGCGTCCCTGTCAATATTAGTACCCGTGGTCTATGCCCGCCTGTCCCAACCCGACCGCCATGAGGCCGGATCCGCCCACCATATTCCCTGCCCTTTCCTTGTCACTTGGGCTACCAGCATTGAGTGGCCGGGGAGTCCTCCGTTCGGGGGCACTCGCTGTATCCGATGGAGCCGGCCCAACAGTCGCAGTCCGCCCGGACGTAATGCATAATGTGTAAGAGCTACGCCCCGTGCCGCGGCCGGCGCGGCTCCTCTACCGGAATCAAGATGTTGCGGGGCCCACCGTCGCGTCTCGGTACCGTGACAGGGAATGTTGTGTAGGCCAAGCCAATAATAGGACGGACAGATGGAGTGACCGGCGACCGACAAGGAACGTAATTCAAGGGGGCGTTCCGTTCCTTTTTGCGTTCACGACGTCGTACGTAATAAATACCGGTGACGCCGACGCGTTACCGGATGTTGGAATATCCGCCCCGCCGCGCCCATCCTTCGCGTAGTTGGCCGCGGCGCGGGGGTCCGCGGCACCCACCAGCTGCACTATTACTGACCTATTATCGGTCGGCGCAATGTATCGTTGCGCTCGTTGGACGGATACCACATTGCGTCTCCACGTCTCGCAAAGTCCCTCACCCGCTTGGAAAAAGCCAAAAAGCGGGGTTGACACACCAAGGGGTCCCCCGATAAAACTATATTCGCGCATGCCCCTCCGGCAGCAAGCATTCTTTCCGAATATTACGCAGCCGCCGGTGGAGCAACGCCCTAGTGAGGCGCAAGTCCCCGGTTCGAGTCCAGGAAGGGGCCGGTGGCTAACCCCTTACTGCTGCCGGAGGACGTGTGCGGCGCTGTACCCCCGCTGCGCAAATGATCCGTATACATCCGTAACTGCATCTGTGCATCTAGCATTAGTAAGTGCTTCGAAACATAAGGGTTGATGACCACGCGGGTGGGTATCCACCGTGTGCCAACACATAGAGAGAAAGAGTGGCGCTCAGGGCAATTGGCAGAAGCCCCACCCAGGTTCGCCCCCCCCCCCTTTTTTTTCTCCCTCTGCGAAGAATACCCGGATTATTCGCTCCCTCCGCAGCAGCCCGCGGGCCACCCGCGTACGCCGGGCTACGCTATTCCCCTCCCATACCACACCTTTTTTACGAGATGACCCTTGCACTTGTATGCACGTCGGACCGAAAGCCCACGACGACGGGGCGGGCCTGCGCTAGCTAGGTCCCCTGCTGGATAGCAATGAACGGATGGAATGCGTGCTCCTATTTGTTGAGTCGAGCAAAGAACTAAGGACTATTGATTGGTCCCGCGACCGGTCGGTATGGTGGACGGTATTCTAATGCTGCAGCTAGGAGGCGCGACGTGGCAGCAGCGCCGGAGGAGAGAGAGGTGAACCCGCCCCCGGCGGGAGGAACGAAGGTCCCCCCGTGGACTCAAGCGGGACTATACTATAACGCGCCGTGCATCCCAACCCAAGCATCTTCTTTTTATTCCGGACTGACGAAAGGCTTTGCGCCAGCAGCCAAAGCCGGCCGCCACCAGAGGTGAGAGCGCGCCCGCTCAAGCAAAGCAAACCAGTGCCTCCTCGGCGGCAAGGAAGGGTCGGGGTAGGATCAAAGGGTGCTGCGCCGACCACGCGCGTAAGCGGTCTCCGCCGGGGGCGGGACAGAGGGACCAAGCTAGCCATAGGACCAACGAGGAATCGTTAGGGAAAGGTTATTAAAAGAAAAGGGTCTGGATGAATAGGCGGCTATCGCGGCGGGGTCGTGGGGAGGTAGGGCACTCGGTACTTAGTGGCTGGAGTGGTCAAATAGGAGAACTACCACGACCATAGCCGTTGGGAGTGTACCCGGAAGAGCGGAAAGTTTCTTCGATAAAATGGATGACTGGCCAAGGAGAGACCGCTTCGTATCCGTGGGTTGGTCCGGTCTGTTGCTTTTCCCCTGTGCCTATCCCTCCCTAGGTGGCTGGTCTACGGGCACCACCTTTGTCACTTCATGGTACACCCATGGGTTGGCCAGTTCTTATTTGGAGGGTTGCAACCTCCTTACCGCCGCCGTACCTACCCCCGCCAATAGCTTGGCACATTCCTTGTTGTTGCTGTGGGGCCCCGAGGCGCAAGGAGATTCCACTCGCCGGTGCCAATTAGGCGGTCTATGGACTTTTGTCGCCCTCCACGGTGCCTTTGGTCTGATGGGTTTTATGCTGCGCCAATCCGAGCTCGCTCGATCTGTGCAATTGCGCCCGTACAACGCAATCGCATTTTCCGGCCCCATTGCCGTTTTCGTTTCCGTATTCTCGATCTACCCATTGGGCCAGTCCGGCTGGTTCTTCGCACCCGGCTTCGGCGTAGCAGCCATCTCTCGGTTTATCCCCTTCTTTCAGGGTTTCCATAATTGGACTTTGAACCCGTTCCATATGATGGGAGTCGCCGGAGTACCAGGTGCCGCTCTCCCCTGCGCTATTCATGGCGCAACCGTGGAGAATACGTTGTTCGAGGATGGCGACGGCGCGAATACGTTCCGCGCCTTCAACCCGACTCAATCAGAAGAGACTTATTCCATGGTTACTGCTAATCGCTTCTGGTCCCAAATCTTCGGTGTCGCCCCTCCCAACAAACGTTGGCCGCACCCTCTTATGCTATTCGTACCAGTTACAGGTCCATGGATGAGCGCTATCGGAGTAGTTGGTCTAGCCTCGAATTTGCGGGCATATGATTTTGTCTCCCAAGAGATACGCGCCGCGGAAGATCCCGAGTTTGAGACTTTCTACACGAAAAATATTCTCCCGAACGAGGGTATTCGCGCTCGGATGGCAGCTCAGGATCAGCCTCATGAAAACCTCGTATTTCCCGAGGAGGTCCCACCCCGCGGAAACGCTCTTTAATGGAACCTTAGCCCTGGGCGGGCGTGACCAAGAAACCACCGGGTTTGCCTGGTGGGCCGGCAATGCCCGACTCATAAACCTGTCCGGCAAATTACTCGGTGCCCACGTGGCTCATGCAGGATCAATCGTGTCTTGGGCCGGAGCGATGAACCCTTTTGAAGTAGCTCATTCCATACCCGAGAAGCCCATGTACGAGCAGGGGCTGATCCTGCTGCCCCACCTGGCTACCCTGGGGTGGGGAGTTGGGCCCGGTGGGGAGGCTACAGACATTTTCCCGTACTTGGCGTCCGGAGTACTTCATTTAATATCCTCTGCAGTTCCCGGGTCTGGGGGCATTTACCATTCACTCATAGGGCCCGACACTTCGGAAGAATCCTTTCCTTTTTCTGGTTATGCATGGCGAGACAGGAACAAAATGACTACTATCTTGGGCATCCACCCGGTATTGCTGGGCATCGGCGCTTTTCTTCCAGTGTTCAAAGCTTTGTATTTCGGGGGCGTATATGATACTTGGGCTCCTGGCGGTGGGGATGTTAGGAAAATTACAAATCCCACGGTAAGCCCGGGCGTGATATTCGGGTACCTGCTGGAATCGCCCTTCGGTGGGGAGGGATGGATTGTCAGCGTGGACAATATGGAAGACGTGATCGGGGGGCACCCATGGCTGGGCCTCCTTCGTATATTCGGTGGAATATTCCACATCCTGACCAAACCCTTTGCATGGGCTCGTCGCGCTCTCGTATGGTCTGGGGAAGCTTACTCGTCCTACAGCCTAGGGGCACTCTCCTTATTCGGTTTCATTGCCTGCTGCTTCGTCTGGTTCAACAATACAGCTTACCCCAGCGAATTCTATGGCCCTACAGGCCCGGAAGCCTCTCAAGCTCAAGCCTCCACCTTCCCAGTCAGGGACCAACGTCTCGGAGCCAACGCGGGTTCCGCCCAGGGACCCACAGGTTTAGGCAAATACCTGACGCGCTCCCCAACAGGAGAGATCATTTTTGGCGGGGAAACAATGCGCTTTTGGGATCTCCGTGCCCCGTGGCTGGAACCACTCAGGGGTCCCAATGGCTTGGATTTGAGCAAATCGAAAAGGGACATACAGCCATGGCAGGAGCGACGATCGGCGGAATACACGACGCATGCCCCCCCAGGGTCCCCAAATTCCGTGGGCGGAGTGGCCACCGAGATCAATGCAGTTAACCATGTCTCTCCCAGAAGCTGGTTAGCTACCTCTCACTTCGTTTTGGGGTTCTTCCTCTTCGTGGGCCACTTGTGGCACGCGGGGAGAGCCCGCGCGGCCGCGGCCGGATTCGAGAGAGGGATTGATCGTGATTCCGAGCCTGTGCTCTCCATGACACCGCTAAATTGAAGCAGATCGGAGCGTCGTGCGCATCAGGACCCAATAATCGCCGCCTGACTCTGGCGGCTTATGGTCCGTATAGGCGGTCGCCCGCCGAGTCAATTACATTTAGACTACTACGGCGTTCCGCGCTCCCTCATGTCGATTTGGATTGTACTGTAGTCCCACGTGAATCCTACCCGAAGTAAGGTTGGACCTTAGCGGCCAATAGTCAGGCACAAGAGAACGGAATTGGGGTTCCCTCAATAAAAAAGTATTCGTGTAGTGCGTAAGGCCACTGGATTGCCAGCGGGATGGGGGGGGGGGGGCACAGGCTATGTAGCCTTAACCCCCCCCCAATTTGCTTTTGCTCGAAAATGGGAGAACTAAAACCACGATTATTGCCCTTCGGTCGGCCGTGTTCGCACCAATTGCAGTCCCTTCCCCCCCGGTTATTGGTACCCCTGTGGTGCTTGCCTCCCCCGGTAGTCGGCCGAGCGGCAAAAGTCTCGTACTCTCGGGTGCTCCCTCACGGATTGGCCCAGTCTTATTGGTGGGTATCCCTAATTCTTTCGTATCCTGATTAACCTCCGAGGATGCCCCCGTCCCAAGTCTGCCCCGGGTATACACGGGTCACCCACCCGTAAGGGTTTTATCCGATCCGTACGCGGATATAACTCCTTTTCTTCCATAATAATAATCGGGCCGTGTGCGCTGGCCCTGATGAATTGCCCGCGATGCCAGCGAATCCTTATGTAACGATCCGGATTGGACTGGGGGGACGATTGACCATGCCGGGGCCGATCGGCTAGCATTGTAACGGGTGGCAGGCGCGCGGGTATAGTTTATTGGTCAAATTCCTCCTTGCCAAGGAGGAAACGCGGGTTCGATTCCCGCTGCCCGCCCCTACGCTTCTAAAAGCCAGCGGAGCATATTTCGCGGACCGAATATTCTTTTGGACCGCGCGAACCCTTCGCTATTTCTGCCTAACCGCATAATGCAATGCAAATTTCACCCAAGTTTTGCGGGGACGGGATTTGAACCCGTGGCCTCAAGGTTATGAGCCTTGCGAGCTACCAGGCTGCTCTACCCCGCGGGACTCGTGTCATGCCTTGCGAACCTCGCTACACCTGTGTTTATTATAACACGCGGGGCGCTTGGCTCACCAGACAGTTACTAAAATCCGCCAGGCTACCCGCCGGCGAAGTGGCGATGAGGGACTTACCGTTCTGGAGCCTGCCTAGTGCACAGGTTAACCAGCTCCCTTTGACTAGTTTGGGCAACAAACACGCGTGCCATCTAACGGAGTACGTGTCCGGAGAGGCCGAAGTCCCGGTGATTTGCGCCCGGGGTCGACGTCAATAGGCGCACCGGCGGCGCGGAGGCACATGGGGGCACTACTCGATTGTTGCGCGGTAAATCTTGTAACTCCCTATAAACTTCCCATCTAGCGTCCAGGGGCGAAGCTTCAAGCGGCGCATTTTGGCCCTTAGGCCCCGGCAAACTGAACAGTATCTGTCTACCAACTCCCGCCCCTCTGGACGAGACCCCTCGCCATGAGAGTTTGGTTCATTACGATCGAAACGGAATACTTTCTGCGCCAATATTGCACTAGATGGAACGGAACGTGATTCCGGCGCGAATTAACCTCTTTTTCACTGTCCCCGCGAACCAGCCCCCTCGTCCTTCCTCGGCATGCTGCCATTCCTGCAAGTATAACCGGGTCGATCGGAGGGCTTTTGCGCTGGCCCCGGGTCAAGGCCATGCAAGAGCTTGGTTACCCTGAAAGACCCCGCCGCGATCTTGCGCGAATGACGCCCGGCGAGCACAAGCGCGCCGTCCGGGGCTGGCCCCCCGCCCGGACTAGCCAAATTTCCCCGACGTGGAAGCAATTAAGAAAGAGGCGTAAGTAAATATGTAACCCACGGAGAAGTGGGCTAATCCGACCAATCTTGCTTGTACAATGGAAAGAGCTACCGGTTTATCTTTCCAGCGTACAAGATTCGCCAGGGGCGTCCGTTCATGAGCCCACGCTAGGGTTTCGAGGAGCTCTTGCCAGTACCCGCGCCAGGATATAAGGAACATAAATCCAGTAGCCCAAACAAGATGCCCAAATAGGAACGTCCATGCCCATACGGAAAGGCTGTTCATACCAAAAGGATTGTACCCGTTGATTAGCTGCGAAGAATTCAGCCACAAGTAATCTCTGAGCCATCCCATTAGGTAGGTTGAGGACTCATCGAATTGAGTCGCATTCCCCTGCCACAGGGTAATATGCTTCCAGTGCCAGTAGAACGTGACCCAACCAATAGTGTTTAACATCCAAAATACTGCCAGATAAAAGGCATCCCAGGCTGATATATCGCAAGTCCCGCCTCGGCCGGGCCCATCGCAGGGGAAACTATAACCAAAGTCTTTCTTGTCTGGTACCAGCTTGGAGCCACGCGCGTCCAAAGCGCCTTTTACCAAAATCAACGTTGTGGTATGCAAACCCAGAGCAATAGCGTGATGCGCAAGGAAGTCCCCGGGACCTATGGTCAAAAAGAGTGAATTACTATCATTACCGATGGCGTCCAACCACCCGGGTACCCAGAGACTCCGGCCGGCACTCCACGCGGGATCATTCGGCGAAGATAAAAGCACATCGAAACCATAAGAGGCTTTACCGTGAGCTGCTTGGATCCACTGGGCGAATACAGGCTCGATCAGAATCTGTTTCTCCGGGGTGCCGAAGGCAAGCATAACGTCGTTGTGAACATAAAGTCCCAGGGTATGGAAGCCCAAGAATAAGCTGACCCAGCTCAGATGGGATATAATAGCTTCCTTGTGCTCAAGTATTCTTGTCAACACGTTATCCCCCCCACGTTCAGGGTCATAATCCCTGACGAGGAAGATAGCTCCGTGGGCGAATGCACCCGCCATTATGAACCCAGCAATATACTGATGATGAGTATACAATGCGGCCTGGGTGGTGAAGTCCCGCGCCATGTATGCATAGGCGGGTAAGGAATACATGTGTTGAGCCACCAGGGAGGTAACAACCCCCAAGGAGGCTAACGCAAGACCCAATTGAAAGTGGAGAGAATTATTAAGCGCGTCATAAAGCGCTCTGTGCCCGTGTCCGAGCCGGCCCGTCGGGGGGGTATGTGCCTCCAAAACTCCGCTCATCCCGTGTCCGATACCGAAGTTTGTTCTATACATATGACCAGCGACTATAAAAACAACTGCTATGGCCAAATGATGATGAGCCATATCGGTCAACCATAGACTTTGAGTCTGTGGATGGAACCCCCCCAAGAAAGTTAGAATGGCGGTCCCTGCCCCCTGGGAAGTATTGAACAAATGGCTACCGGAATCGGCGTCCTGGGCGTAGACACTCCACTGGCCAGAGAGGAGGGGCCCCAGGCCCTGCGGGTGTGGTGATTCGCTCAGCAGATCACCCCACCTCACGTGCCTACCCCTAGATTCGGGTATGGCAATGTGAACTAAATGCCCCGCCCAGGCCAAAGAGCTCACCCCGAAAAGTCCAGATAAGTGATGATTCATACGGGATTCCGCATTCTTGAACCACGAGACACGGGGCTCCAGTCTAGGCTGCTGATGCAGCCAACCTGCCGCCAATGAGAGAGCAGATACGATCAGCAGAAAAGTAGAACCGGTATAAAGATCTTGGTTAGTACGCATACCAATCGTATACCACCACTGGTAAACTCCGGAATAAGCAATATTAACCGGACCCGAGGCTCCGCCCCGAGTAAATGCTTCCACGGCCGACCCCCCAAAGTGAGGGTCCCATATAGCATGGGCGATAGGTCTCACATGCAGAGGATCTTGCATCCATGCCTCAAAATTGCCCTGCCAGGCTACGTGGAATAAGTTACCCGAGGTCCAAAGGAAGATAATAGCCAACTGGCCGAAGTGGGAAGCAAGGATTTGCTGGTAAAGGCGCTCCTCGGTAATGCCATCATGGCTTTCGAAGTCATGCGCGGTGGCAATACCGAACCAGAGGCGACGGGTAGTCGGGTCCTGAGAGAGGCCCTGGCTGAATTTCGGGAATCTTAGTGCCATAATACTTTTCAAGTCCTCCTGGCCGTTATCCCACTGCCATGACTCTTGCTAGGAAGAATGCCCATGTAGTGGCAATCCCACCCAGGAGGTAATGAGCCACTCCCACAGCGCGGCCTTGCACAATGCTCAAAGCTCTCGGCTGGATAGCGGGGGCTACTCTTAACTTGTTGTGGGCCCAAACCACGGATTCAATGAGTTCTTGCCAGTAACCTCGCCCACTGAATAGAAACATTAAACTAAAGGCCCAAACGGAATGGGCACCTAGGAATGATAGACCGTACGCAGATAATGAGGAGCCGTAGGATTGGATTACCTGGGAAGCCTGTGCCCACAGGAAGTCGCGAAGCCAGCCATTAATGGTAATGGAACTTTGTGCGAAGTTACCACCGGTGATGCGAGTTACTATTCCTCGGTCGTCCACGCTCCCCCAAACATCAGATTGCATCTTCCAACTAAAATGAAATATTACCACCGAGATTGAATTGTACATCCAGAATAGACCCAAAAAAACATGATCCCAAGCGGAGACTTGACAGGTCCCCCCTCTCCCCGGGCCATCGCAGGGGAACCGAAACCCGAGATTGGCTTTGTCCGGCACCAACCGGGAGCCCCGCGCAAAGAGGACACCCTTAAGCAGTATTAGCACAGTCACATGTATGGTAAATGCATGAATGTGATGTACCAAAAAGTCTGCAGTTCCCAACGGGATAGGCGACAATGCCACCTTGCCGCCCACCGATAGTACGCTGCCGCCCCAGGTCAAGCTCGTACTTGCGGCCGCAGCAGGAGCTGTCGAAACGGGGGCAGATGCATGAGTATTCTGTACCCACTGGGCAAATACAGGTTGTAATTGCACGGCAGTATCCGAAAACATGTCTTGAGGACGCCCCAAAGCGCTCATGGTATCGTTATGTATGTACAGGCCGAAGCTATGGAACCCTAGAGAGATGCATACCCAGTTAAGGTGTGACACTATTGCATCGCGGTGACGCAAGACACGGTCTAATAAATTGTTGCACTGGGTGGTTGGATCGTAATCCCTCACCATGAATATTGCCGCGTGCGCGGCAGCACCAACTATGGGGAATCCGCCAATCCACATGTGATGTGTAAACAGGGAGAGCTGGGTACCGTAATCGGTGGCTAAATATGGGTAGGGTGGCATCGAGTACATGTGGTGAGCCACCACAATTGTTAGGGAGCCCAGCATTGCGAGATTGAGGGCTAGTTGGGCGTGCCACGAGGTTGTTAGAATACCGTAAAGGCCCTTGTGACCCTCACCTGTGAAGGGTCCTCCGTGAGCCTCCAGGATTTCCTTGGGGCTATGACCAATGCCCCAATTAGTCCTATAAAAGTGACCCGCTACTAGAAAGACGACCGCTATAGCCAAATGATGGTGGGCCGTGTCAGTGAGCCAAAGGCCCCCCGTGACCGGGTTTAACCCGCCGCGAAAGGTTAGAAAATCGGAATATTTCGACCAATCCAAAGTAAAGAGTGGAGTCAGCCCTTCCGAGAACCCCGGGTACAGTTGGGCTAGCAAGCTACGATTCAATATAAATTCGTGAGGTAGCGGGATCTCTTTCGCATCTGCCCCAGCATCCAACAGTTGATTTATAGGTATAGAAACGTGCACCTGGTGCCCCGCCCAGGATAGAGAACCTAGTCCCAGAAGTCCCGCCAGGTGATGATTCAGCATGGATTCCACACTCTGGAACCACGCTAGCCGGGGGGCGGCTCTGTGGTAGTGGAACCAACCGGCGAATAGCATTAACGCAGCACAAAGTAATCCGCCAATTGCAGTGGAGTACAACTGTAATTCATTGGTTATCCCGGATGCCCGCCAAATTTGAAAGAATCCGGAGGTTATCTGTATACCCCGGAAACCTCCGCCCACATCCCCGTTCAAGATCTCCTGGCCCACCATTGGCCAGACGATCTGGGCGCTGGGTCTTATACGGATTGGGTCACCCAGCCATGCCTCATAATTGGAGAAACGGGCCCCATGGAAGTACATACCGCTCAACCAAACGAAAATGATGGCCAGTTGCCCAAAGTGGGCGCTAAAGACTTTTCGGGAAACATCCTCCAAATCATTAGTGTGACTGTCGAAATCATGGACATCAGCGTGCAGGTCCCAGACCCAGGTGGTGGTATTGGGACCTTTGGCTAGGGTTCTCGAGAAGTGACCGGGTCTGGACCATACCTCAAAGGATGTTTTTACGGGATCCGCCTCTACCGCGATTATGGCTCCCGGTCCCGGCGAACGAATAGTCATTGGGGTTCCCCCCCTCTTCCGGGTGAAGCGCGGAAAAACCCGCCGATGGTGATTAATTAATAGTAAACTCCCGGTTAGCCTCGGAAAGGATTCCGGCTGTGCCTATCCCCCGACCGTTCTGGGCCAGAGCAGCTATGACGCGGGAGCCCGGGTAGGTATTCGGTACCTGTATTATTGCATGCCCTCCCTGGTGCCTGACGGACGATAACCCTCATTGGCCCCGGGCGGCGGACGCCCTTATTTTAATACCATACCGTACTCTAAGTTTATATGCCACCGACACCGCTGGTAGACGCACGACGGAGTGCGCCCGCTGCGGGGAGTTCCAAGCACCGCGGAGAGTTGCATAATATCACTCATCTCTTAAGCGCCCCGTCCTTCCTAACCAATTCTGTGCTTCTATATAATTGTTCGGAGCGGGTAATATGGCTTGCCTCCAGTAATCGGCAGCCCTGCCAAACCAAGCTTCGGAGGTATCAAGATCTCCCTGCCGAATGGCTTGTTCCCCTCGGTAATGACGGATCACAGCCGTATTATTAAGGGCTTGCGGCAGGGATGGGTTTCGTTCCAGCGCCTGGAAGTAATACTCTAAAGCCCTGGCGTGTTCCCCGCTACCCGCGTGAATAAGACCTATGTTGTATAGCACGTAACTCCGGTCGTAGGGGTCCGTTTCCAGGCGCATAGCCTCGTAATAATTGCGTAAGGCTTCCGCGTATTCTCCTACAGACTGGGCTGACATTCGTTACGGTAGCCCCTCCGCCAGGGGGGGGGGGGGGGGCCCGCTCAAGGACCGTACATGATAGTTTCCTGACTCATACGGCTCCTTCTGCAAGCACCGCGATGGGGCCGTGTTATCCTCCACGAACTCGTCAACCTTGGATAGCGCGTTATTGCCCGACGCCGCGGATCATCAGGGGCCAGTATACGTGTGGCGAACTTTCACTGGCCGTCCCTCCTGCGGGGGTAAATTACTATTCAGTGCCTTACTTTATGGCTGGAAACCCGAACCCCGGTAATTCCTTCGTTCCCTAGCGCCCTGTACTCCATAGGAAGGTTTGCTACTCCGACGATCCCCGATGGTTACACGGGTATCCAAGGTACAAACGAGATGGAGGTTTGTCGTCCCGACCATCATCTCGTCATCATTATTGGCTCCGCGGCGGGGAGCATAACAATTCAGTCATACGAGACCTTTAACGAGGCCCTTATGCTGTCGGTTCCTACACGTAGTGCTCCCTTCCGCATGCATGCGTGCGTGGCGCATCAGGCCCGCGAGCCGGCTCCTCCGCCGCCCATGTACACAAAAACCTCTTGCTGGGCACCACTAGACCCGCGGTGGGACCGGGGCCGAGGCAGCATCAACCGCGGATACACAGCGGAAGGATTTGTTCCGTCCGACCGAGTTCGGCCGGCCTGGGTGGTACCCACCCCCACCGGGCGCAGGTATAACGGCCAGCAGGTTGCCCACCTGTTTTCCGTCGCATCAAGGGTGCCAATCTCGGGTCGCGCCATCTCTGTGGTAAATGAACGCTTCTCTCTCCCTACCGGTAGTCGGAATCAACCGCAGCAAGGCATCTGCTACGACTGTAAAGGTCTTATCAATAAAATTATCGTTTCTTTGGGACCCGGGCATAGTCAGCTGGTTTATATCGGGTAAAGCTGGCCACCTTTTTCTGCTTGCGCCACGCGGAGGAGCACTGGAGGGTTGAGCTGATGGCGGAATGGACCCGTCGGCAGATCCTGGGGTAGACCACTTTATGTATGATTGATGGTTATTTTTCTTTTGGGGAACCGCAACCGCGCGCATACCTCGGGGGGTCCCAGCATACTATTAGACCTCCGCACGCATTTGTTTCGGCGGGGTGCACTTGGGGGGGGGGGGGGSGSSGGGGGGCTGAGGCAGAGGGGGCCAGCCCGTCGTTTCCGTAAAAAGTGCTAGCCCGCTTTACCCCGCCGTGATTCAAAGCACTGGGGTAAGGCACACTTTATGAGGCAGGCTCCCTCACGCGTTGCGACGGGCACACCTGGCAACACCTGTACTACGCAACCGTGTGCACAGACCGATCGCGGGTCGATCAATGGGCAACGAGTTCGGTGGCATACGACGAGGAGCGGCTCTCCCATCCGTGGATACACTATATTATTAGGCTTTGCGGGAGTAATACTCCACGACTAGCAATTCGTTCATATTAAGATCGGTCCATTTACGATCCGCCAGTGGTAGATCGACCAGTCCTAACCGTGGCGGGTAAAGGGCTGACCGCGGGGCCCCAGCCCGACCGGGGTTATCAACTATTTGTTGTTGCGCGGTGCGCCCCGGCCTCGAAGCAATAGCATCCCCGGGTTCGCAACGATAGCTCGGTATGCCTATTACACGATCATTGACCAAAACGTGTTTGTGAGTTACCAATTGTCTCGCTCCGGGAATGGTGGGAGCCATACCCAGTTGAAATAGTAGATTGTCCGGACGTGTCTCCGATAATTGTAATAATACCTGGCCCGTCGAGCCCCTTGCCCTCCTGGCGGTCCGGACATATCGGAGTAACTGTTGCTCGGTCAGCCCGTGATGAAAGCGTAACTTCTGTTTTTCCTCCAAACGGATGCGATATTGAGAAGCTTTCCTGTTGGGAGTATACTGGGACGTGTACCCGAGCTTTCCCCTGCCTTTGCGGGTTAACCCCGGTAATCCACCTAGTCGGCGTACTATTCTTACACGGGGTCCTACGTAACGAGACATATAAGCTCCTTTTGCTTTGGACTACGCGGAATTTCGTTAGGGCGCCTTGGCGCTTGCCAAGTATCTTGACCCGGCGAATAAGCACCCGACTTAGCCAACCCAGGGGTTGGGGTCGGCTATGCGCAGCACGAAAAGGAAGGGGTTCCGCCCAAATCTCTTTGTAACTACTCTTCCGCCATTATTATGGAATCGTTACAATAATATTCCAAATACCCAGTAGTCCAAAAATCGAACCGATTATAACCCTTGCGTTGGCCTAGCGTAACAGGAGGGCGGAGGTTGCCCCACCGCGCGTTCTCTCCCTACCGCCCGAACTTTAAGTTCCCGCCGTGGGTGGGGCATTAGACGGTTCTTTGCCCCGCCGAGCGAAGAGCGGAAAGCCGAGCGCGCGCAAAACAACGGTTGATTGTGGGCAGGCACGTCGGAACGGTTCCTTGGACCGGGCACTTAGATTGGTCGGAGGGAACCCTCGACGGGTAGGACTCGTCGCCACTCTCATGAGAGCGGCTCGGTGGTCCGTCGTTGCATACATAATATGGGAGTGGTACCAAGGCGGATACTCGAATGATAGCCGGGGTCGGACAATTCCCGCCCCTTGCCCGTCCGCCAACAGACGGTGTCGCACGATCCCTTCCCTCGGTGTGCCCGCGCCCCGTGCTCCTTTTATGATCAAAACGGCACTTATCATGCCATGCCGAAGAACCACCTGCGGCGGCCCCGATGGTACGTAGACATTTCCTTAGACACAATCGCTCATCGGGCAACGGGGGTACACAAATGTGATCCACCGCGTTACCCGCGGTCCTACATAGGGCGCGCGGCGGGCCCCCACCGGCGGTGGCGAAGTAGTGACAGATGGTGCATCGTCGGGGGATTGCTATCTTGGCCCCTCCCCCGTATAACAGGGGTTAGCCGGGTGCGCGAGGTCGGGGTTCCCCGGGGGATAAGCTGCTCTTCGGCCCGCGAACCCAGCCTATCCATGCACTCGTATGGTCATGCGTGGAAGGGCTGCCCGGCCGAATCGATCGAATGATCGAACAAACTAAGTCGTCTTTGCTACCCCCTTCTCGCTAGACCATGGATCAAGACTGTACAGGAACGATAGATGACTCTCCACATGATGGTTCTTCCTCCTCCTCAGTGGCTCAGTGGTAGAGCGGTCGGCTGTTAACCGATCGGTCGTAGGTTCAACTCCTACCTGGGGAGATCACGGCAGCGGTCCGCGGGCCGGCAGGCTAGAGCAGGTGAAACGCGTTGTCTGTCATCAACCGGACAGGGGAGCGTCGTGGGGCAGCACGGATAGGGGGGTTCAAACAATCCTGTCCCGGCGCACCACCGAGGGTAGAGCGGTAGCAGCTGGCGGCGGAGCACCGGTCTCGGCTCGGCCGAGGCTGGTGTGCCCCCCATCCGTTCGGGCATGGCGCCAGGGTCCAACCACTTGGATAAGCGGAGGCGGGCTTTGGTTTGTGGTTTTTGGGTACTACGAAGATACGATGCGGGAGGCATTCTAATTATAGATGAGTTGTTACTCCGTCCGGCGGGGCGGGCAGCCGTCATCACTCAACCAAAGCCAGCCACTTTATGTTTATGGCGCACCGCGCAGGGACCGCCGCGCGACCCTTCTTCCCATCATGGATACCGCCTCGTTTTGTGCGCAGTCAGCCATGGAAGAAGGTATAGTGGGGATGCGCGGCAGGGGGCGGGATTATCTTCGATTAAGAATGCGTGGATGGGAA